AAAGCCGCTATAAATATTCCAAAAAACGTTATACTAACTGAAAAAGTTGCATTTGGCAAAAATTCATACCAATCAAAAAAATGATTTGAATTTTGATGTAAAAGATTTATAGACGGAGTTAACAATTTTGCTAAGATATCCAAATTGTTTCCTTCTTGATTAAAGGGAATTCCTATGGCTCCAACAAACAAAGGAAATAAGACTAATATAAGCATAGAGAATAGCATAGTATTGTCCGATTCATGGGGATAAAAAAAAGTCTTTGTAGGACCAAAAGGAAAAATAGTAAGAAAAGGCATTTTTGTTACATGAGTATCCATTCGGTATGTTTTCTTCGAAAAAAAAGAAGTCCTTTCCCTTTCATTATTATTTATTTTTAATAAAGCAACTAAAGGAAAACTTTTTTTAATTGATTTTGGCTCTTCTTTACCCCATAGAGATATTGAATAGAAGGAATTTCCCTTTTTGCCACTGTAATTTTGAAAACGAACGTTTAAATGTCCTTCAAAAGTAAGTAAATAAATCCGAAACATATAAAATGCAGTTAATCCGGCTGTGAAAGAAGCAATTATTGCGAAAATCGGTGAATATAACCAACTATCATTAAGAATTTCATCTTTGGACCAAAAACAAGCAAGAGGTGGAATACCACAAAGAGAAAGTGTACCTAATAAAAAAGCAGTTTTTGTAATTGGCACGTGCTTTCTTAACCCGCCCATAAGAGCCATATTCTGGCTTTTATCTGGAGCGTATCCAACAAGAGCTTCCATTGAATGAATAATTGATCCGGATCCTAAAAACAACAAGGCTTTCGAATAAGCATGAGTAATCAAATGAAATAAAGCGGCTCGATAAGACCCCATACCTAGAGCTAACATCATATAACCCAATTGAGACATTGTAGAATAGGCTAAACCTTTCTTAATATCTTTTTGAGCAAGAGCTAAAGTGGCTCCTAATAAGACTGTTATTATACCTATAAAAGATATTAGATTCATTATGTATGGTATCGCTATGAAAAGTGGAAGAAGACGAGCTACAAGAAAAATTCCCGCTGCTACCATAGTAGCGGCGTGGATAAGAGCCGAAATAGGAGTAGGACCCTCCATGGCATCAGGTAACCATACATGAAGGGGAAATTGTGCGGATTTAGCAACTGCGCCGCCAAATAATAGAAAGGCACACAAAGTAACAAATAAAAAGTCAACCTCCTTATTATAAATCAAGTTATTGAATATTTCGAACAAATCCCGAAATTCGAAACTACCCGTTGTCCAATAAAGACCTAAGATTCCTAATAATAAACAAAAATCCCCTACACGATTAGTTACAAAGGCTTTTTGACAAGCACTTGCCGCACTAGGTCGTGTGAACCAAAACCCTATTAATAGATAAGAACACATCCCAACCAATTCCCAAAAAACATAAATTTGTATCAAATTCGAACTTGTAACTAATCCCAACATTGAAGTATTGAAAAAACTCATATAAGCAAAAAATCTCAAATATCCTTGATCATGAGACATATAATTGTCGCTATAAAAAAGAACCAGAATTCCAACTGTGGTGATTAATATTGACATAATAGAAGTAAGCGGATCAATAAAGTGTCCGAACTCGAAAGAAAAATCATTATTGATGGTCAAAGACCATATGTATTGATAGATAGAACTCCTATTTATTTGCTGAATAGATAGATCGACCGAAAAAATCATAACTATACTTAACAAAAAAATACTAGGAAAAGCCCAAATACGGCGAAGATTTTTTGTTGCCGTTGGAAAAAGTAGAAGTCCCACTCCTATTAACATAGGAACTGGAAGCGGAACGAAAGGTATGATCCAAGAATATTGATATGTATGTTCCATAAAAATAATAATTTTTTATTCTTAATTAATTGTTTCTGATTCACCGGTTCTTATCTCTTTTAAAAGAGATTACTAAAGTATTAAAAAAGCAACTGAAACTAAAATGGGATTTTCTATTCGTAGTTAGTTTGAACCTTTCTCAACTACTTCAAAAATTTTCAAAGTGAAAAATAACGAATTATTTTATACTAAGTTTATACTAAGTAAGATTTTTAGGAAAACGTAGCAGAAAATTCCAATTTCCATTATTATTCCCTATTACAAAAATTTATGGACATATATCAAGACTAAAAAATTGGACAAAAAAAAGAAGTACTTTATTTTGATATCAATCATCGGATGTCCCATAACTTTGCCTAATAAAAAAAGAACTAGGTATTTTTGTTTGTTTATTCATAATAATTAACGAGTTTAATTCGGGACTGATTGATTATGTTCTATTCTAATAAATGGCATTTAATAACCAATTACTAGAAAAGAAAAAAGAAAAAGATTCCGGTTTTTTATTAGGTAGGTAAGGGTTCTTAAGCTTGTTCGATATGTATTTTTTATGTACAAATGGAACATCCCAAAAAGACACAGAGATAGAAAGGTATCACAAATAACTCCGAAATACAAATTATTTTGCCTCAGATATTGTATGGAATAGGAATTGAAAAAAAAAGATTTGTTTTAAACAATAGATGTCTTTCACATCCAATTTTTGCAATGAATAACTTTTTATTTTTTGAATGGCAGTTCCAAAAAAACGTAGTTCTATATTAAAAAAACGTATTCGTAAAAATATTTGGAAAAAAAGGGGATATTGGGCAGCGCTGAAAGCTTTTTCGTTAGCGAAATCCCTTTCGACCGGGAATTCAAAAAGTTTTTTGTACGACAAATAATTAATAAAACGTTGGAATAATTTGAATCCGCATCCACCTGACTCCAAAAACGAGCCGGTTTAGTTTCGAATTTAGATTCAACTTTTTAATATAGAATAGAAAAATAGAAGTAAAAAAAAATAGAAATAGAAAAAGTAAGTAATAAATAAAGATTTCAATTCCCTACTGTTTTGAACCAATGGATTTGGCTACTGAATTGGTACTTTTTTTTTTTATTTGAAAAAAAAAAAAAAGAATAAAAAATTGAGAGTTTTGCCTTTATTTGTATTTGAATACGCTTTTCATTCCCGGGATGGGGATTCTTAATTTCCCCATCACCCACCCACTTATAAATAAGACAATAATAAAGGTTTTGTTTTGTCTTTTCTTTTTTTTTTCTTTTATATTTCTCCTTTTCTATTTCAATTTATGCTATTCTATAGCATAAATTGAAATCTTTAGACAAAAGCAATGAGTTGTTGAAACTAATTTTTAATTATACTTTTTTTTTTAACTTTCTGAATCATCACTCCAAGTGAGAATGAGAAAAGCGTCTTTCGCCATTTCGGCGTATTTCTAATTTCTATACGAATAGTATGCAATTTATCAGTAATAAAAAAATCCTATGTTTGAAAGGGAGGATCAATCTAAAAATATCGATTTTTAGAATTCGGATTTAGAAATAAATTTTTGAAGTAGGACAATAGAAATCGAAATTCTTTTATATAATATGTATAGCTCAATACCTAATTGGTTTGATAAACCCTAAGAGAAATTTATACTGAAAAAAACCTAACGATTATCACAAGACAAAAGTTATGCAAATAAAATAAAATTTTTTGAATTATTGGATATTATGCTTAAATTGTGATCGTGATCCATAAAAAAGAAAAAGAATATGTTATTGTTAAGTTAAATAAAACTGAAACCTTAAATAACTAAATAAAACGATAAAAAAGAGACTGTTTCAATCTCTATTGAAACAGGTTTTTATTCATCAATTGAATGCTTCCTAAAAATAAAAAGTATTTAATTGAAACTTTCTCTTTCAATCTCGACGATTAAATAAAAATAAGTTATTATTATTTCTAGCAAGCCGCTATGGTGAAATCGGTAGACACGCTGCTCTTAGGAAGCAGTGCTAGAGCATCTCGGTTCGAATCCGAGTGGCGGCATAACATCTTCTAAAAGATATAGAAAAGCCCTATAATGAATTGAATTTCCGATTTCCATTCCGTATACTCGAGAGACTTTCACTTTTTACTTTTAATTTCATTTTTTATTTATGATATTTTCAACTTTAGAACATATATTAACTCATATATCATTTTCGGTCATTTCAATCGGAATTACAATTCATTTAATAACCTTATTAGTCGATGAAATCGTAGGACTATATGATTCATCAGAAAAGGGGATGATATCTACCCTTTTCTGTCTAACAGGATTATTAGTAATTCGTTGGATTTATTCGGGGCATTTCCCATTAAGTGATTTATATGAATCATTAATCTTTCTGTCATGGAGTTTCTCCATTATTCATAGGATTTTAAAACATAAAAATCATTTAAGCGCAATAACCGCGCCAAGTGCTATTTTTACCCAAGGCTTTGCAACTTCGTGTTTGTTAACCAAAATGCATCAATCCGGAATATTAGTGCCCGCTCTACAAGTTCAGTGGTTAATGATGCACGTAAGTATGATGGTATTCGGCTATGCAGCTCTTTTATGCGGATCATTATTATCCACAGCTCTTCTAGTCATTACATTTCGAAAAATGATAAGGATTTTTGGTAAAAGCAATAAATTATTAAATGGAACTGTAACTGAGTCGTTTTCCTTCGGTGAAATACAATACATGAATGCAAAAACCAATGTTTTACTAAATACTTATTTTTTTTCCGCTAGAAATTATTACAGGTATCAATTGATTCAACAATTGGATCATTGGAGTTATCATATTATTAGTCTAGGATTTATCTTTTTAACCGTAGGTATTCTTTCAGGCGCAGTATGGGCTAATGAGGCATGGGGATCATATTGGAATTGGGATCCAAAGGAAACTTGGGCATTTATTACTTGGACTATATTCGGGATTTATTTCCATACTCGAACAAATAAAAAATCAGAAGGTTTTAATTCCGCAATTGTGGCTTCTATGGGCTTTGTTATAATTTGGATATGTTATTTCGGGGTCAATCTATTAGGAATAGGGTTACATAGTTATGGTTCATTTAATTAACAATTCACATCTAATTGAATTGCAAATTGAAGAAAAGAAAGGGCCTGATGAAGACAAACATAGGACGGCGCATATATATAAACGAAACTGAGTGGAAACCGCCGAGAACCTTTTGAATCACTCCACTACTTGATTCAAAAGGTTCTCACAAACGCCAAAGGGGTTTGGTTACAATTCAAATTTCTTTTTTCTTTTTTTATTCATGAAAATTCTCTATAAAAAAATTAGATAGAATAGCTTCGACCTTGTCCACTGATAGTGACAGAACGAAATCCGGATAAATACCAATACCAAGTACGGGTAGAAGAATAGAGATCAAAACAAATAATTCCCGTGGTCCAGAATCAAAAAAATAAGAGTTTACGCCATTAAATAGCTTGTACCCATAAAACATTTGCCGTAACATAGATAATGAATAAATAGGAGTTAATATCATTCCAATTGCCATTACAAAAGTAATCAGTATTTTTGCTATTAAAAGATATTTTTGGCTAGTAATTATTCCAAAAAATACTATCAATTCCGCAACAAAACCACTCATGCCCGGTAATGCAAGGGAAGCCATTGATAAGATACTAAATAGCGTGAATATCTTTGGAATTGGTATAGCCAGTCCGCCCATTTCGTCGAGATAACCATGACGTATTCTATCATAACTCGTTCCTGCTAAGAAAAAAAGTGCAGCGCTAATAAACCCATGAGAAATTATTTGTAAAATGGCTCCGCTGAGTCCTGTATCAGTTATCGAGCCAATTCCTATAATTATGAAACCCATATGAGATACAGAGGAATAGGCGATTCTTTTTTTTAAATTGCGTTGGCCAGGAGATGTTAAAGCTGCATAAATTATTTGCATTGTACCTACTATGATTAACCAGGGAGAAAATAGAGAATGAGCGTGCGGTAATAGTTCCATATTGATCCGAACCAAGCCATATGCTCCCATTTTTAATAAGATTCCGGCCAGAAGCATACAAGTACTGTAATGGGCCTCCCCATGGGTGTCTGGTAACCATGTATGTAAGGGTATAATCGGTGATTTGACAGCAAAAGCAATAAGAAATCCAATATAGAATAGTATTTCCAGTGCCACGGGATACGATCGATTAGCTAATATTTCCAAATTTAATGTTGGTTCATTGGAACCATATAAACCGATACCCAAAACTCCTATTAATAGAAAAACGGAACCCCCTGCAGTGTACAAAATAAACTTTGTAGCTGAATAAAGACGTTTCTTTCCACCCCATGCTGATAGAAGTAGATAAACAGGAATTAATTCTAATTCCCACATGATGAAAAAAAGTAAAAGGTCACGAGAAGCAAATGATCCTATTTGACCGCTATACATTGCTAACATCAGGAAATAGAATAATCGGGAATTCCGAGTAACTGGCCAAGCCGCTAACGTAGCTAAAGTGGTGATAAATCCCGTCAATAAAATGGGTCCTAGGGAAAGTCCATCTATTCCCAATCTCCAGTAAAAACCAAAAAAATTGATCCATTTATAATCCTCTGCGAGTTGTATTAATGGATCGTCCAATTCGAAATGATAACAGAAGGCGTAGGTCGTTAGAAGGAGTTCTAGCACGCATATATATATAGTATACCCCCTAGTCACCTTATTTCCTCTATGAGGGAGAAAGAAAATGAAAAAACCCGTGGCTATCGGAAAAACTACAATTATTGTTAACCAAGGAAAAAAGTTCGTGGTAAAGGCAAGATACACTCGAACCAGCCAAAACCGTGCTCGAAAAATAGAATATATATTCTTAATTTTTTTTCGAGTACGGGTTTTTGTCGGTAATCAGTAAGTAAAAAAAAATGTATTCAAAATAGATTCAAGTGGGGTTTTGGGGAACGTATCAATATCAATAAGCTAGACCCATGCTTCGAGTTGTTTCATGCCATAAATAAACTCGAACACTCAAGAAATCCGTTGGACAGGCGGATTCACATCTCTTACAACCAACACAATCCTCCGTTCTTGGAGCAGAAGCAATTTGTTTAGCTTTACATCCGTCCCAAGGTATCATTTCTAATACATCCGTGGGACATGCTCGGACACATTGAGTACACCCTATACATGTATCATAAATCTTTACTGAATGTGACATTGAATCTATCAATTTCTGAATTCATAAATTTTCGATCTAGTAATTTTGGAAATGAATCATATATTGAAACACCGGATCAATCAACGATTTACCAGAATTTTGGAATCAATCCATTTCTGGATCAACTGATAAGAGGGAACAAAGATACTTTGATTTTTTACGTTTTTGCCAATATGATCGAGGTTAGGACGTATTATAGATGCTAATTCGAATTTATGAATATTCTGATTTTGAAATACTATTTTATTTATTCAACAAAATCGATTGATTGATACGAATCGATTTTCTGTTACGATAAATTGACGAAACAATAGCTGATCCGATAGCTGCTTCAGCGGCTGCAATAGCTATAACAAAAATTGAGAAAATATCTCCTTTTAATTGCCTACTATCAAAAAAATCGGAAAATGTTACAAAATTTATATTAACCGCATTTAGTATAAGTTCAAGACACATCAGGGCCCGGACAATATTTCGGCTCGTGATCAATCCATAGATACCAATAGAAAATAAATAAGCACTCAAAATAAGTACATGCTCGAGCATCATTGACCAACTCCGTACCAATTTCGATTCATTTCAATATGAACAATAAGTCAAGTGATTTGATTGCTTATAATCTAACAAGTATAGAACAAAAGAATATATTGCTAATAGATCGAATCAATAAACTTCTATTTGATTTATACATGAAACAGTATTCAAATAGAATTGAAGGCAAATAGATGTGATAACACAGAAAAGTTGAATTTGGATTGCTGTTGCTAGTTATAAAGATTTTTTACTGACGAGCTACGGCAATTGCACCTATCAAAGCAACTAAAAGAATTATCGAAATGAGTTCAAATGGAAGAAAAAAGTCGGTTGATAAATGAATTCCAATTTGTTGACTATTACTTATCAAATCTTGCTCTATAATCTGGTTGGATCGTGTAGTCCAAATAATCCCGTACCACGACGTATCTAGAATAGTAGTGAGTAAGGACAAAAAAATACTTGTACAAACCAGAGAAGTAACTCCATCCCCGATAGTCCAAAGATTCAAATGAAAATCGTTGGAATAGTCTGAACCATTCATGAACATTACAGCAAATATGATTAAAACATTTACAGCTCCTACATAAATAAGGAGCTGTGCAGCAGCTACAAAAGGCGAATTTGATAGAATATAGAATAAGGATATACAAATAAGAACGAATCCCAATGAAAAGGCAGAATAAATCGGGTTGGTAAGTAATACCACTCCCAGACCTCCTAATATAAGACCCGATCCTAGAAAAACTAAAAGAAAATCATGTATTGGTCCAGCCAAATCCATTATATTAAAATAAGAGATAAATAAATCGAAATGTTTTTTCATGACCTTATTGAACCGACCAGGCAATTTTTTTTTATGAGGCATTCCCGATTGAATTCAATTCAAATCTAATAGGTGTGAATTGATGTGGGTACAGTTATTGGATCAATTTCGTTCTTTTCTTTATTGGAAATGGCAGTTGGAAATTGAAAGTCTATATTTCGAAAAAATTGTGGATATATTAACAGACTTTCAATACAAATTAATTTGTACTTCTCATAATCCAATCTATAGTTGGGATTTGTACCAAACAAAGAGAAAGACCTTATTCCTTTATACCAACACGGAACCCTAGTAATTTCCAATAATAAAGAGATTTACCCGTTTTTTCTTTGAGACGAATTCAAAACTGTTCGAATTGTAAAATCGTCAATTACTGACATTGGTAAACGACCTAAAGCAATTTGATTGTAATTCAATTCGTGACGGTCGTAAGTAGCAAGTTCATATTCTTCAGTCATTGATAAACAATTTGTTGGACAATACTCAACGCAGTTACCACAAAAAATACAAATTCCGAAATCGATACTGTAATTAAGCAATCGTTTCTTTCGAATATCAGTTTCCAATTTCCAATCAACAACAGGCAGATCTATAGGACATACACGAACACATACTTCACAAGCAATACATTTATCAAATTCAAAATGGATTCGACCGCGGAAACGCTCCGATGTTATTAATTTTTCATAAGGATATTGAATAGTTACAGGGAAACGATTTGCTTGGGATAAGGTAATCATGAAACTTTGACCAATGTACCTTGCAGCTCGTACTGTTTGTTGACCATAATTCATGAACCCAGTTACCATAGGGAACATATCGGGAATATCTATGAATAAATTTTTTCTTTCTCTTGTTTGAGGTAAGCCGTGAATATAGTATCCCTTTTTTTTTGTTTACAGTGAAAGGAGTTGGGAAGAGGTTGTTAATAATAGATTACCGAGAGAAATAGGTAAAAGAAATTTCCAGCCAAGATTTAATAATTGGTCCATTCTTAGTCTAGGTAAAGTCCATCTTGTTGTGATAGAAATGAACAAGAACAAATAAGTTTTAGCTAATGTAATAAAGATACCAATTGTCGTTCCAAAGATTCCATCCGCTTTATTTATTTCAAATAACTCAGGAACAAATATGTACGGAATTGAAAGATTCCAACCGCCCAAGTAAAGAACTGTTACAAATAATGAGGAAACTAATAAATTTAGATAGGAAGCAACGTAAAATAAACCAAATTTGATCCCCGAATATTCGGTTTGATAGCCTGCTACTAATTCTTCTTCTGCTTCTGGTAAATCAAAAGGTAATCTTTCGCATTCTGCTAGGGAAGAAATTAGAAAAACGATAAACCCTATAGGTTGACGCCACAAATTCCACCCCCAAAAACCATATTTTGATTGCGCCCCGACTATATCAACTGTACTTGAACTATTAGATAATCATAGTCGGTGATAACATTACTGTTCCCATCGCTATTACAAAACCGTACATGAGATTTTCACCTCATACGGCTCCTCAGGGCCACAAATAAATGTAAGGACCGGGCAAGTATTCGTTATCTTGATATGGTTATAGCATAGATAGACTCGTGGAAGGTCCCCAATTATACCAATGGAATTCTGTCTGCTATAAGAATAAATCAAAAAGCATTTCTGAATTGATCTCATCCTTCAACTTTTTTGGGGTGAGTAATAACTTAATAAATCCTTCAATAAAATACTCTTTGTAGAAATATCTATTGAGATTTCGAGCCATCATTTTATTTTGATTACAAAAAAAAAAAGAATTAGACATTCCATTAGTTCATGAATCATGACACAATTTTTCTTTCTATGAAGATAGGAAAGAAATAAGCTATGAAGATAGGAAAGAAATAAGAAAAAAATAGCTTTTCTTTTTATTTTTTTATTGTAATTTTCTTTTTTTTTCTATTTTTTTTGTTCCTCTTCTTCTTTCTGAGAAAAAGGGGGCCTCAAAAAAGGAAAGGATTATTTCGTTCCTGATAGTAATTTCTTTAATTGGGGGATAGGAGCATACTCTGAATCGGAATTGTGGGGAGTACTGCCTGATCATTTCTACCAACTTAAAGCCCCAATTAGTATTCTTTTTATGTTATGCAGACGTATCTTTTTCGTTAATTTACATAATCTCCATTACTAATTCTTTGTGTGTATTTTAGTGTTCCTTATTATCCACCCATTTTTTTTTTTTCAATCCCCCGTTCGTTAATATATGTATTGTAATACATTCAAACATATAGTGAAAACTCCATACGGTTGACTTTTGAGCCCGCTTCAAGCTAGGATGACCAATCAACTAATCTTGGGGTAAAGGGCATCTTCCACTTTTGTTTACTTTCACTTAACTCTTGTACATAGGAAATGAGACTCAATCTGCTTTTACTGCGAATTTAGAAGTTGTTTTCTTTCACTCATATATAACTATCTAATTTTTTTATTAACCTAAAGAATAAATAAATGAATAAAAAAAAATGCGGATATCCATTAAATTTCTTTTTTTTCTAGAAGGAAAAGAAAAACTTATATTTTAGCGAATCGCACGTAGAGATATTGATAAAACACATAAAGTTAATGGTATTTCATAACTAATCGATTGAGCAGCAGCTCGCAGACCACCTAAAAACGAATATTTATTATTTGATCCATATCCTGACATAAGAAGTCCAATAGGAGCAATACTTGAGACGGCAATCCATAAAAAAATACCAATATTGAGATCAGCTAAAACAAGGTGATAACTAAAAGGAATTACTGAATAACTTAGTAGAATTGATATGACTGCTATAGATGGTCCAATACTGAAGAAACGAGTATTTCCTCTAGCTGGAAGAAGATTCTCTTTGAAAAGTAGTTTTGTTCCATCTGCTAAAGCTTGAAGAATTCCGAAAGGGCTGGCGTATTCAGGGCCAATACGTTGTTGTATTCCTGCAGATATTTCTCTTTCTAACCACACAATTACTAGTACACCTATTGTGATTCCTAATACAAGAGTCAAAATAGGGGCAAACACCCGTGTGGTCCCATAGAGCTCTTTTAAGGATTCCAATCGGGAAAAAGAATTAATATCTTGTACTTCTGTTGTATCAACTATCATTTCAACGATCAACTTCTCCCATAATGATATCTATACTACCTAGTATCGTCATAATATCCGCCAATTTCATTCTTTTAACTAACTGAGGAAGAATTTGCAAATTGATAAAACCCGGTGGGCGAATTTTCCATCGCCAAGGAAAACAACTTTGATCTCCTATCAGAAAAATTCCCAATTCTCCTTTTGGGGCTTCGACTCTCACATAAAGTTCTTGTTTCGGTAATTCAAAAGTAGGAGAAGGTTTTTTACTAATGAATCGATCTTCAAAATCATTCCATTCTGGATCGCTTTCTCTAGCAAAGCATCGGATTTCTAAATTCTCATAGGGCCCCCCCGGAATTCCTTCCAAAGCCTGTTGAATAATTTTTACGGATTCTGTCATTTCACCGATTCGGACTAAATAACGAGCTAATGAATCTCCTTCTTTTTGCCACTGGACTTCCCAATCAAATTCGTCGTAACACTCATAATGATCCACTTTACGAAGATCCCATTCTATTCCAGACGCTCGTAGCATTGGTCCTGATAAACCCCAATTTATTGCTTCTTCTCCACCAAAAATGCCTACTCCTTCAACTCGTTCTAAAAAGACAGGGTTTCGTGTAATAAGTTTTTGATATTCAACAACCCCCGTTAAAAAATAATCACAGAAATCCAAACATTTCTCTATCCAGCCATGGGGTAAATCGGCCGCTATCCCTCCGATACGAAAATAATTATGCATCATTCTCATACCGGTGGCAGCTTCGAATAGATCATATACTAATTCTCTTTCTCTGAAAATATAGAAGAAGGGGGTCTGTGCACCAATATCTGCCATAAAAGGGCCGAGCCATAACAGATGAGAGGCTATACGACTCAACTCCAACATAATTACTCTGATATAGCTGGCCCTTTTAGGTACTTGAATATTTCCCAACTGTTCTGGTCCATTTACAGTTATTGCTTCTGTGAACATAGTAGCTAAATAATCCCAACGTGTTACATAAGGCAGATATTGTATAATTGTTCGGTTTTCCGCAATTTTTTCCATCCCTCTGTGTAAATAACCCAATATCGGTTCACAGTCAATAACATCTTCGCCATCGAGAGTAACGATGAGACGAAGAACACCATGCATTGATGGGTGGTGAGGTCCCATATTTACTCTCATAAGGTCTTTTCCTGTAGCTAGTATACTCATAGGTTTTTCCTCGATTCATTCTTACATGAATTGTTGAAAACAAAAAGAAGTTATCGAGATTCAAAATCTAATAAATCAAATAATTCAAAATTCTTTTTTCAAATTAACGATTTTTTGACTCCCGGATATTCAACTGACTAATTAATTCTTTATAACGTACTCTATTTTTCTTTGACAAATAAGAAAGTAGCCGTTGGCGTTTTTCCAGAACTTTCCGTAAACCCCTCTGAGATAAATAGTCTTTTCTGTGCAATTCCAAATGGGAAGTAAGTCTTTGTATCTTATTAGTGAAACTTAATACTTGAAATTCAACAGACCCGCTGTTTTCTTTTTTTTTTTCTTGAAAAGTAACTGAGATGAATGAATTTTTTAACATAAAACGAAATCCTCTTTTCCCTTTCTTTTAATATGAAATTTACTGATCAGTAATAATAATGTTAGTCATTTGAATTGAATATACACAACCATCTTAAAGCTGTTATGAACTTCCGATAAAATCAATCAACAATCAATCCCATTTTCAATTTGATTAGGGATAAAAAAGGATGGTATATTTCTTCAAAAGAGAAAAAGCGAGACCTAAAAAAAAAATTCTGTTAATTCATTTATAGATCTAACCAATCCGTATGTCCGTAAAGTGGTATCCTGTATCATAATGGAATGTAAGACAAGGCATGTGTCCATCTCTTTGTTTTCATATACCGGGTATGGTACGTATGGTACGCGATCGATAAGAAAAACGTACTAGTAACAAATTTGCAATCGTGGATACATATGTATCCTTATCATACTGAAACGACTGCCATTATTGGTATTAAACCAATAGCGATTCATACAAACTAAATCTTCTAATCGATAATTGGGCCAAAGAAAGAACTTTAATTTAATTAGTTTCTTTTTCTCTCTAGCAAGATCTTTGCTTTTATCCAAAACGTGACCCCCCTTTTTTACGTTATTACAAAATACGGAATTTCTCTGAATACCATTTTGATTCTTCCAATTGAAACAAATCAGAGTTCTCAATTCTCTACGACGGTTAGGGAATAAAATATTTTCAGGAACAAGCAAATCATAATTCTTTTTGTCTCTGTTTCCAGTCATTCTTTGATGTCTTGCAATGGATTCATAATTTTTTTTTTTATGAACATAGCTTTTTCCTCGGTATCTTTTAGTAATTTGGCGCTTATTCTTATGAACCAATGAAATACCTACGATTTGATATATAAAAAACCGTCCATCGTTTTTTACAGACAGACGAAGCGGTTCGATAATAAATATTCCCCCTTTCACCAATTCTGTAAGAGTGAAATCCTTATGAATCATCAAAATATCCAGACCCATTTCTCCCCCTTGAATAGAGGATATAGCAATTTCTCTTGGATTTATCAGTCGAAGCAGGAGACAATAGATCTTGATATTATTTATTATTCTTTGATTTAAAAAAGAATCCCATCTCAACTGAAAATGCAAATACTTTTTTAGGAAGAAATAAAGTTCTGCTTCTGTGTTGTTCTTGTATTGTTTTTTCGTTCTACGTTTTTTGATGTCCGATCCCGAAGAATTTGCTTCAACATCTTTTTCTTGGTTTGAGAGAACTGACCCAAGACTTACTTGGTTTTGTGCATCTGATCGAGGATTCCCTTGGTCTGGGGGTTCTTTTTCTTCTTTACTTCTATTGTATAATTCAAGAGAGTTTTTTTGATTCGATGATATAAAAAGATCCTCTTTTTTCTTTCGAGTTATTTTTTTATTCCCATTTTCATTTCCATTAAAACTGAAAAGAAGTAATTTGATTGGTATGATCCACGGTTTTTTTTTATATGCATTAAAAAATAGCACTAATTCTCGGAAGAACCAAAGCTCCAGATTTGATATAGGACAACTTAGTATTGCTTCATTCATTCCCATCCAATCAAAAAAGAACTTTTTTTGATTGGATGGTTTAATTTCTTCATCTTCATGAATTGTAAGATAAAAAAGAACTTTCTTATTAATTTCATCAATTATTTGATACTTATCAGCCCCAATCTTAGTATTTGGATTCCTGTTGGTACCAATATCAACCCAGACTTCAATATCAACCTTATTTCTAAGACAAAAATCGAGAATTCTCCAATCAAAATATTTTCTATCCGAAAATTTATCCATATCCATAATATTATCTTCTTCTAGATAATTATTAATAGGGATACCTCCCAACATATCAAATAATTTGCCTTCCCTTATGTTGGAATTAGAAAAGATTTCTTCTTTATTATTTACTTGGAATAATGATTTATGAATATACGAGTCTTTCTTATCTTCATAATTAAGAGATTTATATGATAAAAGATCATATCTATAGTGTTTTTTAAAATTATCTTTTTGATTCTGTAATGGATTCGCTTCAAAAAAATTTTGTTTGTCGGAATGAGTTAATCTATTTTTTTCATATGAATCCTTTTTGTTTAAATCTTTCTTTTGAGCCATACTGTGTTGATTGGCTCTATTTCGCCATTTTTGTGGTACTAATATAGGCCATCTTATCCGAGATAAATCGGATTGATATTGATAATGCCCCTTTAACCAGTTTTTCCATTGATTCATTTCAAAATTCCAAAAAGATTCATGTCTTAATTCGTAATGAAATATCCCTTGTTTTTTAAAATAATCTTTTATTTCCTTCTTAAGAAAAAGGGATGTTCCGTCATATTGAAAGACAAATCTTAAATTAGAAAAGTGAATAAGTTGGGTTTGTGATAATTTGTAAAATACATATGCTTGTGATTGTGAGAAAAAAGAGAAATCATAAGAAATCTTTGAATTCTTATTACTAACCTTAGAAAGTGATTTTTTTATAGTCGAAATAAAGTGAATTCCATTTTTACTTGTTTTATTAATTCTTTCCTGATTTGTTTCATTATTGTGGGTATTTTTCTCAATAATTTGGATTTTTTTTGGTGATTCAAAAAAAAAAATTGCATTGATTCTTGGAATATTGACAATAGCTAGAAAAATTTTTATGTATATCCTTTCAATGAAAAATTTTATAAAAAAATATGATTTACCGATTAATCGAGTATTTCTTTTTTTTAATATTTGCCAAATTCTTTTGGACGCTCCTAATATTTTAGGACGATAACTTGTTTTGTTCGAACTAATATTTATTTCGTAAGTTAGCAGTCTTTTTTTCTTTTCTTTTGTAATTTTTTCTATTTTCTTTTTTATTATGTTTGTTCGATTAGTCAGATCTTTTATTTTTTTTTCGGGTAGTGCTAAATTTGTCCAATCCATAGATCGGATTTGAATGGACGATTCGTGAATCATCTGATTACTCGTTATCAAATCTTTTTTATCTTCACCAAATTCATCTATTTCTCGCAATCTAAATAATGGAATTTGGTTTGTTTTTGAAAGTTCTTTTACTCTTCCTTTTACTTTTAGTAATAGAATTCTTTTGATGACCCATCTTTTTGTTTCTTTTGCGATTTGTTGAAAAATTTTTGTTCTTTCTTTTAAAACTCTTAAAGACTTTGTTTTCAATTGTCTAATTTTTTTTTTTAGTTCTTTGAAAATTGGTTTAAAAAATGAAGGTCTTTTTCGGGGAGGACCAAAAGGCAATTCCGCTTCCATTCCCCAAACTGTTAAAAAACAAAAATCGTTGTTTTTTTGTCCCCTTTTTTTTTTCATTGCATCTTTATGAGGGAATTGTAGCTTAGATTTGTGCCAGGGTTTCAGGCAAAAAGGAAATAGGATCTTTATCTGAATACCCTCTGTTAACCAGTTTTTCGGAAATTCTCGTTCGGATAATTGAACACCATTATGAGTGCATTTTACATACATTTCCCTATTCCAATCCTTTAAATCCTCGGACCATTCGGGAATTTGAAATAATAGCGTGCGAGCAATATTTTTAGCTATTATCAGTGAAGGTAATATAATATATTTTCTAAGAATCGATTGAGTTAATAATACAAAACTTCTGAGTACTTGAGCAAAAAAAAATGTATTCCAGATTTCTGCTATGGGTATCTCTGTTTTTTCTTTTCTTTTGTATTTTTCTCTTTTGTCCTCCTCTTTGTTATCAATTTTTTTTTGCTTTTCCATTTGAGAATCAGAAGGTTTTTGGTCTTTTTGTTTCCACATCCAATTTTTAAAAATTACTTTCATCCGTTCGGAAATATCAAAAGAAAAAAAAAAAGGTTTGTCTAGCCTGTCCAAAAAAAGCGGGGAATGTACATTTGCTTGAAACAGTTCCCAAGTAATAGTTTTACGTCTTTGTGCGCGCATGGAGCCTTTGATTAGACCTCGACGAAAATCCGATTGTTGTGAATAATAGGCCAAATTCACTTTCTTTGCTTGCTTAGGACTCTTAGTATATTTGGTATTAATATACGTAGAGGTATTTGGCTTTGGCTGGTTATCAGTAAAAATAACTACATGTTTGAACTTTCTTGAACGAATTGCCCCTGCTACAGTTTCGCCCCTGTTTTTCTTTTTTTGTCCTAAACCGGTAATTGAGTTGTATGACCAGCGAGGAACTTTTTTACTAATTTCTTTTATTCCAATAGAGTTTTTTCTAATTCTTTGGTCGTTGGGATCCGTTATAACTACATCAAATAAAATTTTTAAAATTAGTATTTGATCTTCTGAATCAATTTTTTCTTGTGTGTGTTCTGGAAATAAAGAACGTACTTTTTTTGTTGAAAATAATTTTATACGAAACCTATCTAGTGTCTGCTCAAATTCGGGATAATTCTTAATAAGAAGAGTACCA